ATATGTACAATGAACCAATAGATGAGATTTTCCTGTCACTAAAAAAGAAAAAGATGACCCCTTCTTCCTGAGCATTACGGATAAATATTCATTCTTTTTTATATGTTAGGTTGGGTTTCAGATGTATATAATTCTTTTATTATATGAAACCAAAAACAAGAAATGACAAGAAAGTTCTATATAGATAGAGGAGAAAATAAAGATGTGGAAAACAAGACAGATATTTTGTACAATGACACTGTACAACAATTTTTAAAAGGGATGTAGCGCAGCTTGGTAGCGCGTTTGTTTTGGGTACAAAATGTCACGGGTTCAAATCCTGTCATCCCTACCTATTACTTCTCCTATGGGCAGTAACGAGAGATTAATTGAGATCGACGGGGCATAATCTTTCATTTTTGGATACTATATTTATGCGAGATGTGTTAGAAGTTAAGTGGAAAAAAAAAAAATTTCTTTGAAAGCGCTCTTAGTTCAGTTCGGTAGAACGCGGGTCTCCAAAACCCGATGTCGTAGGTTCAAATCCTACAGAGCGTGATTCCGTCTATCTTATGTATGTCGAATCACAATAAAATAACTTAACAAAACAAAGTTGAATTGCAACTGGAATTTGACCTCCTACAGGGAGGAGGTCAATCAAAAAAAGAAATGTTACTCAATCAAAGGTCCAACTGATCACCACGTCTGTATTGTAAATATGCAGTCACAAATAATCCTGCCAAAGTAATAGGAATTAGACCTAAGACGATTCCAAATAGAAAAACTTCAATCATTTCGGTTTGTTTGAGGGGATAAAAAAGGGGGGTAAGATCTATCCCTAAATATTAATCTGAATTATCCGTGAATCTCAATGACCAAGAAAAAAAATTGGCAATTGGTGCGGGAAAGAACCATAGAATATCTGGAATTCCCGAGAAATATTTTTCTGAATTATTTATTCAATTCATTTTCAAATAAGTCGTATCTTGTTCAAACCAATAAATAGAGCTGGGGTTATAGTTAAAGCAGCCAGTAGAAAACCAAAATAACTAGTTATAGTAAGCATGAAAGGGCTTTATTAGATATGTTTTTTTTTCTACATATGTTGATAAAACACTTACCTAAGTTTCCATTTTTACCAGATATGAGGGTAATAAAAACCAATTAAGAGAATTAGTTTAGTTCCAATGGAAAATTCATGATTCATTGGTCATTATGGATAATACTAAAAAAAAGATAGAGTGACATAACATAGGTAGAAAAAAATTGATTCATCAGATGTGACATCGACCGATCCTGTGATTCCGAATCAACAGATTCTTTGTGCAATTTTTGAGTTGAGTAAAGTATAAGAACTGTGTCGTGTAACTTCATTATTAGTTATTTTAACTCATTGCATTCAGTATAGTAATAAATAGGTTAGTTAATTACCCATAATATATCGAATAAGAAGAAAAAAAAAGGTGTTCCACCATCCATCGAAAGGATCTATCGAGAAACAAAAACTTTGACTTTATTTAATTATTTAATTGAAATTTGCAATTTTAAATTGACTTTATTTTTGTTCTCTTTTTCGGGTCCAAAGTCGATTCGAAGACGAGTCGCCTCAATTATCCTTTTAGGTTCTATATTCTGTCTTTCCATATCATGGAGTTCCATACTTGTAGTTTGGTCAAGAAAGAATCTTTGTCTTGGACCTAATCCAACAATGATTGCATCGCAAATATTGATTGTTACAACTATGTTTTCTTTCTTTCATTAAATATGATCTAAATAGTAGATACTATTACTATTATCCACTACTATTATCTATCTAGTACTATTATCTAGTATTATATATATATATAAATAAATCTTTTTTTTTATATATTATATATCCTTTTTTTATTTATTATTATTAAATTAATTTATTATTATTAATAGGTTATTTATTATAATTTATTTTATTTTTATTATAGTTGTTAATTATTTTTTTTGTTTAAGTTATAAGTATTTATTATATTATACCAACCAATTACTTGAAATGAAAGGATTCAAATAAAACTTTTAACCAAAAAGGGTTAGATTTCGCATATAATTGAATTGTGTCAATACAATAATATCTTTCATGAATTATTAGAACCCATTGATCATTGACTTACATTTTCCCAAGATCCTTACTTTCTATTATGAAGCCAATAAGGGAAACCTTATAATAAATTTGAGGGTTTTCCATTGATCTATTGAATAGCATAACATAAGGTATCCATAGATAAGGAACAAAAAAAGAAAAAAGGAATTGTGTAGCATTTCGGTACCGATCAAGGCTGCGTTGCTGTGCCAGAGGAAGGATAGCTATACTGATTCGGTATACTCGAAATACACCTTTGGTACAAAATTGACGATCTCACAAAGATGCAATATCAGTAGTTTTCTATTTACTGATCCCATCTTTCACGGAATCGATTCCCCCCTTTGAATGTACAAAAATTTGTGGAGCTCAGCATGTCTGGAAGCACGGGAGAACGTTCTTTTGCTGATA